GCGAAATTATAGAAGGTCTCCTGTAAGATCAAACAATTCCATCGAATTGAGTATGATTATATGTGTGATAGCATCTACTATACCAGGAATATCAATGAACCCCATTATTGAAATTGCTCAGGATACCCTTTTTTAGCTTCTAAAATCCATTTCTTAGTTGAATTCTTATCTTACTAACTGGAATTAAAGAATTTAGTAGATATGTTCCACCCAAAAAGCGAATGGGCTAAGGTTATGAACTTATAATCTGATGATCGAATCGATTCCATGATTATAAGTTCATTCCATTTAGGATTAGGAGTATGTTTTTTACATATCTCTCTGGGACCCCATATCAACCCTTTTGGTTTAGCGTCTATTGAATCGAGAAATTTTATTGATTTATTGATAGAATATAGATTCTATTTGAATATATATTTAAGGGATCTATCTTTCGGATAATTCCAATTGAATCAATTGGATGTCCGAGTTGGGCCTATATGACATGACGATCAATAAAAATACTCTAAAACTCCACCTTTGTCATATATTCCATACATAAGACTAGATAGATATCATATTCATAGAATAGAATTCACTTTGAAGATGCCTTGGTGGTGAAATGGTAGACACGCGAGACTCAAAATCTTGTGCTAAATAGCGTGGAGGTTCGAGTCCTCTTCAAGGCATAATATTGAGATCTCTTATTGAATAGGAATAAGTTCGCCAGCAGATCACGAAGTTTTGGTTATCTTATCTATCTAATGAATGGAGAGTCCATTTTGGGGATTGGTGACTTACCCATGAAATGACTTTGGCACTGGACATTCCAAAAAGGGGTACTGTACTTTCGGGTCGGGTGAATTCCATAAGAGACGCCTAACCTTCTTTCTCCTTTCAGGACAGGACCTATCCGAAAAGAAAGAAACTTCTGTACTTATTGGTCGTGAATATCTGAATAGGACAAACCATCCGATCTCTTTGTTTGCTTCAGAACAAAACAATTAGAGTGAGGCTCGGTCAACGGGAATCTGTATTATCTCAAGTCGGGGATCCTCTCAATTGAAAGCAATTGAAAGATCCCCGACTTGAGATGACGAGAAAGAAAGTATCTATTTTATTTCGTTATTCCGTTAAACCAATCATTCGTTATTGGAACAGATAGTAACAACCATCTCCTCCGGGAAAAGCCATCTTTTTCGCAACAATGTCTTTGTAATTTGAGCCAATAGGGTTCCATTAGATAGGAACAGATTTGATAAATATTGATAACTCTCGGATAGAGTATTAGAACGAAACAATCCATTTGATAATGCACTATTGGTTCTAAACTGTCTCTGTCGATCAATCAACAATTCGAAATTCTGTTCTGGCATATTCTTCCTAAACCAGCGTTTATTTAGATATTTCCAATAAATTTTTTTTGTTTGGCAAGTCAAAAGTCTATTTGACATCTCCTCATCTGCAACCAATTCTCGATGTGAAAACACCGATACAAAAGGATCATCTTGGAATAGCAAAAAGAGTGGATCCGCGGGGTCCCAAATGAATTGGCTTATTCGAAAAACGCCTTGTTCTTTGGAGGATCTATTTTGTCTCTGGTACTCCATGGTTCCATCCTGCAAGAACTCCGAATCATTCTCTTGAAGCTCCCCCTCTTCATCATAAATGATCTGCTTGTCGTCCCAAAATGACCTTTCCCAATAGGGAAATCCGAATTCATTGGACCTTTCGATACAATCATCAAATAGAAAGTCCCAAGGGCGCCATATTCTAGGAGCCCAAACTATGTGATTGAATAAATCCTCCTCTAGCGGGTCGAGGACTCCTTCCCCTTCTTCGAACCCCGATTCATATTTTTCATAGAGAAATCTATGATCAAGGATAGAACGAGATCCATTTTGAATCATATTTATGGGATTCCTTGGTTCGGGCCTAAGAAGGAATGTTACTCCATCATTATCAAACGGACTTCCTGTCTGTGAGGATCCCAGCAGAGCACCTTCTACTTCTAATAGGCCATGAACTAGATCAGAATCATTATAAAGGAGTCTATACGAAGTGATACCATCATTTTTTTCATTAGGTCCGGTTAGAGACCAAAGGTTTTGAGCGACGGATCCGGCAGAACAACTCAAAAGATAAAGCAGTATCGTTAATTTCTTCATGCTTGTTCCAAGCTCGAAGTACCATTTGTACAAATCAGAATCCACCCCGTTACATGATTTCTTCTTCATATAGATAGATATAGGATCTACGGAAAAATTACTTAGAAGTAGATTTTGTGAAACAGCCCTTCCTATCTGATAGAAAAGTATACCATGATCCTGAACCGATCTTATCTGAGATCTAAAATCCCAAGTTTGTCTATGAAGAGCGGATCTAATTATATTAGTGTCTATAATGGATTTTTTTTGTATAATACTAATCGATAGCGCCTCATTGGTAAGTGCTACAAGATCTCGTACATTAGAACCCAGAGTTATGGCATTAGTACGGAACATTTTCTTTTCCAAGTGAAAACCCCGCGTACGAGAAAGACTGAAAAAGTGCTTTCTTTGTTGTGAAATAAGAAGCCTTCGTATTTTAATACACATATTTAATTTATTCGGAGCTATTAGAGCGGGATCCACTTTTTGGGGAATATGAGTCGAAGCAATAACAAGAATATTTCGAGTAGAAGATTTTTCAGAATCCATCGAAAGAGAGTTCACTAATAGAGCCAGGGATAAGTCATTCGACTCATTCCCATCCAGATCATGAATGTTCGGAATCCAAATTATGCAAGGAGACATTGCTTTTGCGAATTCGAATTGAAGCGTGAGGAAAAATCGGTCTATTTCCGGAATGATATCCTCAGGTACCGGATTCTCCATACTTAGAAACTCCAAAAAACTATCATAGTTACGGTCGAGATAGTCACTATCATACCTATCCAATTTATAGGTACTATCCTCGCTCCTAGGTAAAAGACTGTAAATGGTACCCTCTCTATCATCAAAAAGATCATCATCATCATCCTCATCATCATGATCAATATCAAAACCTTTAGGATAGTTCTCCAGGAACTTGTTTAGAGATACTGTAATGAAAGGAACATAGGAGTTTGTCGCTAGATATTTGACCAAATAGGATCGTCCAGTTCCTATAGAACCTATCACTAAAATACCCCTAGGAGGGGATTGGGCTAAGCGGAGCGAAAAGGGTTTTCCATGAGATGGGAAATCCAAACTATTAGCCCCACACGGGGTTTCTGAATAAGTGATTGTCTGATAATGAGCGAGGAATATCCGTCTTTCTGCTAAGCAGGATGTATTGAACTCATAATTTAGTAGATACTTTTTATGAATGTCAATTAAATTTCGTAAGTAAATTGTTCCCGGTTGCTCAATCATTTGATAACCAAAGTTATTCTTTGATAAATGATCACTATTAGTCAGACTCAATAAAATTTGATCAATCCTTTTTTCTGTCGTTAAGGTAGAGAACTGAACCATGAATTCCCTTTCTTTATCAGCAACGAAATCACTGGTCAAGATCCAGGATTCTATTTTATCATCAATCCAATCACTATTGACGTTTTTTCTTTTTCTTATCAAGGTATAGATCGCTTTACTTGTATGACTTAAATGTCTAGTATTTCTCAAAAACGCGATTCGATTGATGGGATTTGGTAGAATCCTTATGAGATCGATGAGATTCAAATCTCTCTTCTTCGAACGTATGGATTTGACCCCATAAGCGGGACCACCACCCCTTAGCATGTTGCCAGCAGAAGCCGAACCTCGTCTTTCTTCTAGAAAATTTCCTAATTGTTCCAGAGCAACGAGAAACATATCCTTTAACCCGAAAGAATTCAGTTCTGATATAGGATACCTATCCAGAAGTTTTTCCAACTCAATCATGTATGATGGAATCATCAAAGATTTGACTTCTTCGAACTCTGTCTGTAACTCATTAGAGAATCGAGAAACAAAGACAAGATGTGTATGAACGAGATATCCGGTAACAAGAACAAGGATAAGGATTAAAACGAGGAACTCCCTCAGATGTGTCGATATCAATGGTGACTCATTTTTCAAAATATCTTCGCACACGTGCACAAGAAAATTCTGTAAACACTTACTCGAAATCTGACTTATAGGATTCCGTTGTGAAAGACACAATTTTTCCCGAAGAATTCGCTTGGATCCATCCCTAATATCATGAAAAATGGATACAAATTCTTGAAATTTAGGACTCCTACTTAGTATCGCCAATAGGTCTAATTTAATATCTAAAAATATTAAATTTAGATATTCGTGTCCTGTCCGGGTAAAGAACAATTGTATTGTATATGGTTGGAATTGCTTCAATTTTTTTGAGAGAGTTGAAAAAACACTCTTTCTTTGATAGTTTCTATACATCTGCCCTTTTTCAAAGGATTTTGTTAAACAAGGACTGTGTTTTTTCCTCTTTTTGGATGGTAAATATTTCTCAGAATATCTAGTATGAATCAAACCCATGTTTGAATCGAAATTGAGATACTCAAGCAAGTTCTTCCCTTCTGAATCAGGCAGATTGATATCTGAAAGAGGTTGACAATAAGTTCTTTCAAAATTGACTACTTCTTCTTCTGTTAGAGGTGTTCCAGAAATGTCTGCGATCGAGTAACTAGCTCTACGAACGAATGGATCGGATCGATTTGGAAAAAGGAAAGATTTGTACAAGTTATATCCGTCATCACCACTTTGAGGAAAATCCTTAGGTATCAATATGTTAGATACCAGTAACTCGATTGGTGAAATAGTCTCTCTGTCGAAAAAAGCATGTTTTTTTTTACCGCCGAATGGTTTGTTTCGAATGAACAATAAATTGAGGAATTGTCCATACGTAAAATCAGAATTACAGGAATTTTCCACATAAAAAGAGAATCTTTTGTTACAATCGAAACCGAAGTTATCTTTATTATTAAAGAATCGAAGTCGATTTGCTTTATAAAAAGAGGATATCAATGAACTTCTATGAAATGGTTTCACGGGATTCAGCCAATTCTCTTGATCGTGGGATATCGAATCCATGTTAGAAAAAGATTTCCTGCGCTTCTTTCTAGTATGGAATGACATCCAATTTTGTATCTTGTTGAAGGATACTTTTGATTTTTTAGAAGTCAAAAAGTCATTCCATAAGAAGGGTTTCCTTTTTTTCAAATGAACGATTTGAAGACCTATTGATTCTAACAACTGATTCCCGAGTGGATCATTCGGACGTTTCAATTCATACATGTGGATCTCGGACCTATGAACGGGGATATTACCGAAACTAATAAAGATAAACGGAAGTGACTTAGACAAAAATGGAAGACACTTGGAGAAAAAGAAATAAAGTGACTTAGACAAAAATGGAAGACACTTGGAGAAATCTTTTTTGTCAATGACCTCAGACCAATCAATCGAATATGCATTCATGTGTAATCGATCGAACATTACTTGAAATCGATCGAAGACTACTTGAAAACGGCTATTCTGCTCACAAATGAAATGGTCCAAACGGTCCTGGAAATTCTTACTCCCATTGGACCATTTGTATTTATTGTATTTATATGCATTTGGATCCTTATTCATAGATCTCTCGGTTTGAAATCTTTTAGCGTTTATCAAATTCAAATTGATAGATCTCTTGCTTTGATAAAGCAAAATAAGAGGATCAAACCATTTGTTCTGGTTTTTTTTCCAATTTGATAAATTTGATAAATGTTGGTTGATTGTGTATTTCCTTGTAGCTCTATGATTAAGAATATTTTTTCCTATTTGATACCTTTGAATTACATATTCCGAGTTGCGATGGAATCGATTCCATAGATTTTTTATGTATCCATAGGTATTGTTTGGATAACAAGATTCATTCTCTTCGTAAAAAAGAGGAGGTAGAACCAATAAATATTTCTTTTTTGATTCATCCCTGGAGTTGACTACCTCATTTAAGAAGAAGTGTTTTTGATGCCATCCATCAACAGAAAACGTAGGCTGCTCCAGTTTTAGTTTTCTAGAAAACTTAGGCAGTTTTATTGATATTGATGGGGTGGGTTCCTCTACCCCCTCTTTGAAGAAGTGTTTTCGATAGTATTCTTGTTTCTCCGGATCCAAGTCGGCAAGAAATCTCTCTTTTATCCGCAAACATGCCGGATGTGTCAGCTGATCCGGCGTAGCCAGAACCCCCCGAGTTATTTCTAAGGTGAATGGCTCAGTTACGACGACTTCTCTTTCATTCAATGCGGAAGAATCAATAGAAAAAGATAATTCCACCAGATTCGGCTTATTTATTGCTAAGTTGAGTAGCTTAGTTACGACGACTTCTCTTTCAGTCAATACGGAAGAATCAATAGAAAAAGATAATTCCTTACGATACACCAGATTTGGCTTAGTTATTGGTAAGTTGAGTACCTCATTTATGAATAATTGTTTTTGATCCAATGCGGAAGAATCAATAGGAAAAGAAAATCCCTTATGATACACCAGATCCGGCTTAGTTATTGATAGAATGAATAGATTTGCCATTTCTTGAAATCTCTCTTCAAAATCCTGGTGTAACAAGTATCCCGCCCTATTCCGGTCATGGAATAGATGAAATAACCCAGAAAGTCGATTTTTGTTCAAGAATGAATCAATCCGAACGGAAGTGTTAAACTTATCTTTCGCAACCCCATCACACCCTGGATCGGATGAAATAGGATGAATTGAGACAGTCTTTTGTAAATACCTAATTATCTTGACTATATTGGCTATTTCTTTATTTTCCGATTGCCTCAAAAGAACAAATGACACCTCTTCTTCTTTCTTAAATAATTTATGATCTCGAGTGAACCTCTCAGTAAGATTCAAATCCAGCTGAAGTTCTGACCATCTGTCATACAAAAAAGACCGGCCGGCTCTTGTAGAATTCCCAAGAAATTCGTTGATTTCTTTTGGAAACAAATGATTATTCATCCGCGTATGATATTTAGAATCCCTTACTTGAATAAAACTAGGTCTCTGAGAGATCTTTTTTCCTTTTGAACGATACAGGAGCGGAACAATCAACTTATAGATATTGAACGAATCTTTTGAGTCGTCCATTGTATCATTGCTGATTCCTATGGAATTCATTGGTATAGGAAGAAGCCCTGTCAAATATACATTTTTTCTTTCGATCATCTTTCGATTGTTAATACGATAGATAAGGATCGCTACTCCAAAAAGTACCACCTTCTTGATAGTGAAATATCGATTGCCTTTGCGTGAAAGTACGATACTCCAAATTCGGAAGTCTAAGAGTTTCACCAAACTCTCTTGGTGAAAAAAAATCCGAATGAACGATACCGCTGAATTGAATTGAGTCCACGAATCTAAGAAATAGGGAGAATTCTTGCTCTCTCTAAATATCTCTCTCAATTCTAAAATCCAGAAATGGAACATATGTTGTTTCTGTTCTTTCATCTTAAAAATCTCCTTTAAAATGGTAAAATATTTAATTTCTTTATATTATATTTATATTTAATTCTATTCATTTATCCAAAATATTCATTAGATTTCAAATTGATTAATAGCATAGTTGATTAATAGCATAGTAAGTAAATTATTTCAAAGTAAGTAAATTCTATTCATTATAGTAAGTAAATTCTATTCATTTATCCAAAAGATTTCAAATTGATTTATCCAAAAGATTTCACTTCAATTAATTTTGGTTATTCATGAGGTACTAGGATTCCCACGAAGCATCCATGGCTGAATGGTTAAAGCGCCCAACTCATAATTGGCGAAGTCGTAGGTTCAATTCCTACTGGATGCACGCCAATAGAACCGTACCTCCCAGAAAGTCGATTTTTGTTCAAGAATGAATCAATCCGAACGGAAGTGTTAAACTTATCTTTCGCAACCCCATCACATCCTGGATCGGATGAAATAGGATGAATTGAGACAGTCTTTTGTAAATACCTAATTATCTTGACTATATTGGCTATTTCTTTATTTTCCGATTGCCTCGAAAGAACAAACATCTTCTTACAAACATCTTCTTCTTGACTTAAATAACTTAACTAATTTCGTGATTTCCATATTTACTTAACTAATTTCGTGATTTCCATAATTTCTAAATAACTAATTTATTATTTATTTAAATTAAATAAATAATAATTTCTGATCTAATAATTTCTGATCTGTAGTGGACCTATTAGCTTAGTATGATTTGAATCGAGACGAAGTTCTGACCATCTGTCAGAGAAAAAAAGACCGATTGATTGGCTCTGTATCAATGGAATCTCATCATCCATACATAACGAATTGGTGTGGTAGATTCAAATTTAAATATATGAACAGTAAATAAAACTAGTATTCGTATTGAGACTAGAACTCATAGGGAAGAAGATAGATTTATGAATGGAATAAAAAATGCAGTATTTACATCCAAAAGTATTCGGTTATTGGGAAAAAATCAATATACTTTTAATGTCGAATCAGGATCAACTAGGACAGAAATAAAACATTGGGTCGAACTCTTCTTTGGTGTCAAGGTAATAGCTATGAATAGTCATCGACTCCCAATAAAGGGTAGAAGAATGCGACCTATTATGGGACATACACTGCATTACAAACGTATGATCATTACCCTTCAACCAGGTTATTCTATTCCACCTCTTAGAAAGAAAAGAACTTAAATAAAAATACACTTAATAGCATGGCGATACATTTATACAAAACTTCTATCCCGAGCACCCGCAATGGAGCCGTAGACAGTCAAGTGAAATCCAATTCACAAAATCGTTTGATTTATGGACAGCATCATTGTGGTAAAGGCCGTAATGCCAGAGGAATCATTACCGCAGGGCATAGAGGGGGAGGTCATAAGCGTCTATACCGTAAAATTGATTTTCGACGGAATGAAAAAGACATATATGGTCGAATCGTAACTATCGAATACGACCCTAATCGAAATGCACACATTTGTCTCATACACTATGGGGATGGTGAGAAAAGATATATTTTACACCCCAGAGGGGCTAGAATTGGAGATACCATTGTTTATGGTACAGAAGTTCCTATAAAAATGGGAAATGCCCTACCTTTGAGTGCGGTTTGAACTATTGATTTACGTAATTGGAAGTAACCAATTAGGTTTACGGCGAAACCTATAAATCGATCACTGATCCATTTTGAGTACCTCTACAGGATAGACTTCAACAGAAAACTGAAGAGTAACGGCAGCAAGTGATTGAGTTCAGTAGTTTCTCATATAAAATTATTGACCCTAAAGATATAGTAATATGGAGAAGACAAAATTGTTTCAAGCACCGACAGAACACGAAGCGCTCCTTGTTTCGTTTCAAAAAGGGGAAGACACGGGTTATTCACATTTCATTTGATGGTCAGAGGCAAATTGAAAGCTAAGCAGTGGTAATTCTAAGGATTCCCCCGGGGAAAAATAGAAATGTCTCCTACGTTACCTGTACTATGTGTAAGTAGCAACGTAATTTCATAGAGTCATTCGGTCTGAATGCTACATGAAGAACATAAGCCAGATGAAGGAACAGAAAGACCTAGGATGTAGAATATCATAACATGACTGATTTGGCAGATTTAGATTCCTATATTATATACCCACTCATGTGGTACTTCGTTATGTCATAATATAATAATAGAATATAAGAATTATACGATATATAAGATCCAGCTGTATAGATATCATCATAATCTACATCCAGAAAGCCGTATGCTTTGGAAGAAGCTTGTACAGTTTGGGAAGGGGTTTTGATTGATCAAAACAAAAAGAAGAATCTACTTCAACCGATATGCCCTTAGGCACGGCCATACATAACATAGAAATAACACTTGGAAAGGGTGGACAATTAGCTAGAGCAGCTGGTGCTGTAGCGAAACTGATTGCAAAAGAGGGGAAATCGGCAACATTAAAATTACCTTCTGGAGAGGTCCGTTTGATATCAAAAAACTGCTCAGCAACAGTAGGACAAGTTGGGAATGTTGGAGTAAACCAAAAAAGTTTGGGCAAAGCCGGAGCTAAACGTTGGTTAGGTAAGCGTCCTGTAGTAAGAGGAGTAGTTATGAACCCTGTAGACCATCCACATGGTGGTGGTGAAGGGAGGGCCCCGATTGGTAGAAAAAAACCCTCAACGCCTTGGGGTTATCCTGCACTTGGAAGAAGAAGTAGAAAAAAGAATAAATATAGTGATAATTTGATTCTTCGTCGCCGTAGTAAATAGTGTAGAGTAGAGAAAATAGAATTTGTTTCTTCGTCTTTCCAAAAGAAAAGAGTCATTTACTATGACATTATATGATTTGATTTTTTTTTTAGAGATTAGATAATTTTATTTTTTAAAATAGAAGAGAAAAAATTCACTTTTTTAGAAATTATAAGAGGAATAATTAACTATGACACGTTCACGAAAAAAAAATCCTTTTGTAGCGAATCATTTATTAAAAAAAATAAATAAGCTTAACACAAAAGGAGAAAAAGAAATAATAAAAACTTGGTCCAGAACATCTACCATTATACCTACAATGATTGGGCATACCATTGCTATTCATAATGGAAAAGAGCATTTACCTATTTATATAACAGATCGTATGGTAGGCCATAAGTTGGGAGAATTTTCACCTACTCTAAACTTCCGGGGGTATGCGAAAAATGATAATAGATCTCGTCGTTAACATTTATTTTAAGGTAAATTTAGTATAGTAATAGTCATTAATAAATAAATTTTAATTAATAAACTCATTTCATTTTTTCGTGAAAATATAACCTTAGGAGAAAGAAGAACCAATACAGAGAAGTATAAGCCTTTGGTCAAAAAATAGTTGTGTCTATTCACAACACAAAGCGCGAATCATAATTCATAATATTTGTAAATTTAATTTGTAAATTGAAAGGGTTATGATAATAGAAATTATGCTTTATGGAGTTGAGCATATTATTCTCTTTTTTTTTTTTGAATTGCTTTATTCTGCAGGAGAAAATGCTAGTCACAATATATATTTCAACGAACTAAGTCAATGAGTCATAAAGATATCTAATATATTTATTATATAAAAAAAAACAATATAGATAAAAAAGTAGACAAATAAGACGTATTATTTTATATAGAGTAGTGAGGAATTATGGGACAAAAAATACATCCGCTTGGTTTCAGACTTGGTACAACTCAAAGTCATGATTCTATTTGGTTTGCACAACCAAGAAATTATTCCGAGAATCTAAAAGAAGATAAAATAATACGAGATTGTATCAAGAATTATATACAAAAAATACAAAAAACGATAAGAATACCCTCCGGTGGCGACGGAATTGGACGAATAAAGATTAAAAAAAGAATCGATCGGATTCAAGTCATAATCTATATGGGATTTCCAAACTTATTAATAGAGGGTAAGCCTCGAATAATCGAAGAATTAAAGACTAATGTGCAAAAAAAAATTAATTGTGTGAACCGAAAAATTAACATTACAATTACAAGAATTCCAGATGCTTATGCAGACCCTAATATTCTTGCAGAATTTATAGCCGTACAATTAAAGAATAGAATTTCGTTTAGGAAAGCAATCAAACAAGCTATTGAATTAGCTGAACAGGCAGGTACAAAAGGAGTTCAAGTACAAATTGCGGGACGTATCGACGGAAAAGAAATTGCACGTGTCGAAACGTTTAAAGAAGGTAGGGTTCCTCTACAAACCATTCGAGCTAAAATTGATTATTGTTCCTATACAGTTCGAACTATTTATGGGGTATTAGGAATCAAAGTTTGGATATTTCTAAACAACGACTAATTTACTTTTCCTTATTTTTAGCCTTCCATCTTTTGAGAAAAGAAAAAATGACGAATTCTTACTACATTCTTATTCCCAAAAAAGAAATGACAAATTTTATAAGATTGAATAAAAAAATTGATTAATCATTTTATAGTGAAGGAGTTGCTATGCTTAGTGTGTGACTCGTTGGTTTTTTTTTTTAGAGTGGTTAAATTTCTACAAGAATTCGTAGAATTAATTACTAAAGAATTAATAACCTACTCATCGCTTACCATTATCTGGATATAAAGAACCGCGGAAAATAGAAAATCAAAATAAAGATCTATGTGGTGATATAATTATAGCAACTGAAATAAAAAAGAATCTGATTATTAGTTGTAAAGCAATAAGAATATACAGATAAATGAAGGGGTGAAAGAAAGATAGAAAAATAAAGATATCAATGATATAGAATTCTACTATGTAAAGGTCTATGGGTCATTTCATAAAAGGTAGTGTAATAAAGCATCAATATTCTAAATTCATCCATATATGGATGAATATATATTCCTAGAATACACAAATCAAGAGCTGCGAATCAATAAAACTGAGAAGGTTGATTCAACAAAAAAGAATAAAATAAATAAGAAAATTTTATGAAAATAAAATCTTTTTAATATTAAAGAGGCTCCATTGTAGAATTTAGACCTAACCATAAATCGAAAAGCGATGGGAACGATGGAACCTGTGAATACCTAAGATTATATTCAATTTAATAATCTTACTGATTCATTAGATGGGATGGCGGACGGAACTAAGAATTCATTATTTTTTGAGGAGTTGTGGACTAACCCAACATTACATCTTAAATTTATAATGAAAGAGTAAATATTCGCCCGCGAAAATGTGGATTTTTTTGAATAAAGACAAATATGGATTCGTTAGAACCTTCTATCAAAACAACATTATCTAGTTAGATATGGATAGCAAAAATGGTCTATAAGAATCCATATTTTGTTCTATATCAAAGCAAGATATACAAATTTCTAATAGATAAAATGAATTCTATGAAATGTCAAAAAATACCGCGATTGTATTCTATTTTAATTGAATTTTAATTTATTTTTTTGGTTCAATATTTTTGAATCGATTTATTCGCGAGGAGCCGTATGAGGTGAAAATCTCATGTACGGTTCTGTAATAGAGATGGAATTGAGAAATAACCATCAACTATAACCCCAAAAGAACCAGATTCCGTAAACAACATCGAGGAAGAATGAAAGGAAAAGCCTATCGAGGTAATAAAATTTCCTTCGGAAAATATGCTCTTCAGGCACTTGAGCCCGCTTGGATCACATCTAGACAAATAGAAGCAGGGCGACGGGCAATGTCACGAAATGTTCGCCGAGGTGGGCAAATATGGGTACGCATTTTTCCAGACAAACCTGTTACAGTAAGACCTACCGAAACCCGTATGGGTTCGGGAAAAGGATCTCCCGAATATTGGGTAGCTGTCGTTAAACCCGGCAAAATACTTTATGAAATGGGAGGGGTCCCTGAAAATCTAGCTAGAAAGGCTATTTCAATAGCGGCATCCAAAATGCCTATACGAACGCAATTCATTCTTTCAGAATAATCATTAGAACGAAATAGGTCTTTACTATGAAAAAAAATGAAAAAAAATGGTAATTGTTGGTTTCTTTTTTTTTTTTTTGAACACAGAATATTTTTTTTACTTCAATTTTTTGACTGAAAGATAGAAAAAAAATGATATGATTCAACCTCAAACCTATTTAAATGTAGCCGATAATAGTGGAGCCCGCGAATTGATGTGTATTCGAATCATAGGAGCTAGTAATCGACGGTATGCTTATATTGGTGACATTGTTGTTGCTGTAATCAAAAAAGCAGTACCAAATTCATCTTTAGAAAGATCTGAAGTGATCAGGGCTGTAATTGTACGTACTTGTAAAGAACTAAAACGTAGTAATGGTATAATAATAAAGTATGATGATAATGCGGCGGTTCTCATTGATAAAGAAGGAAATCCAAAAGGAACTCGAATTTTTTCCGCAATAGCCCGAGAATTGAGACTATTAAATTTCACTAAAATAGTTTCATTAGCACCCGAGGTATTATAATACGAGATCGTAATATAGATATAGATATATTATTTAGGACTGGAATGAATAGGAAGGAAATATATTTGAATAGAAGTGAAATAGATTCATCAATCTATTAGATCTCACATATATACCTTATCTACTTGTGTAATGATTATTCTATAATTATGAATATTTATATTCAGATTATATCTTATAAATATGAAAAGTATACATATTGATAAGTTATTAGAAATAGTAAGTCATTCTATTTTTTAATAAATATTTTTAAAACGAAATAATAATAATAGATAAAAAAAAAAAAGAAAAAGGAATGAAATCCATATATATATATGGAATTGAATATATAGATAGATTCAAAATAAAAATTCGAATTCAGAATTCTATTTGTATAAAGTAAAAAAAAAAACAAAAAACAGGAGCACGTTTATTATATCGAAAGTAAGGAGCAATAATCTATCGTGGGTAAAGATACTATCGCTGATATGCTAACCTTGATACGCAATGCTGACATGAATAGAAAAACAACGGTTCAAATACCACTTACTAATATCACCGAAAAGATTGTGAAAATACTTTTACGAGAGGGTTTTGTTGAAAACGTTAGAAAACATCAAGAAAGCAACAAAGACTTTTTAGTTTTAACTCTACGGTATAGAAGAAGAAGAAATAGGAAAGAATTTTTAAATTTAAAAAGGATCAGTACACCTAGTCTACGAATCTATTCTAAGTATCAACAAATTCCGAGAGTTTTAGGAGGAATGGGGATTGCAATTCTTTCTACTTCTAGGGGTATAATGACAGATCGAGAGGCTCGATTAGAAAGAATAGGAGGCGAAGTTTTATGTTATATATGGTAATGTTATATATGGTAATGGTAATTGTTCTAGAAAAAATTCTAAAAAAAATTCTACAAAAAATAGAAAAAATAATATGGTAATTGTTCTAGAAAAAATTCTAAAAAAAATTATGTTAATTATTCTAAAAAAATTTATTCTAAAAAAAAATTATTATTATAAAAAATGGAGTAGAGAGAAAATGGATGCCTAGCTTAGTGTATGTAGTGAATACCTTTGTGATAGTATTTCAATAGAATAGAAATAAAAATTCATGAAGATTAAATTACTGAATAACTTATGAGGGTATGTTCCAGGTTGCTTTAGAGAAATAGAATTTAAATAAGATTCTAGGCTATGTTTACAAAAAAATTGGACATGTATACGACCGGTAAAGGAAAAAATGGAAGTATAAGTCACTTAATTTAATTAGACTATTTTTTAACTTTAACATGTTTTTTTAGGAGGCACAATTATAAGTTAAAAATGTAAGGAAAACCTATTTACTTCCAATATATAAATTTGGCATTAAATTTTAGTTAAGGAGTTAAATTAAAAATATGAAAGTAGGAGCCTCTGTTCGTAAAATTTGTGAAAAATGTCGATTGATCCGCAGGCGAGGTCGAATTATAGTAATTTGTTCCAACCCAAAACATAAACAAAGACAAGGATAATATTTTAACAAAAAAGGGCTTTCTATTAAAAAGAAAGTACCAAATGTACAAATAAAAAAATTTAGATTCTATATTCGAATTTAGTCGATACTTAGAAGTATTCTAATTATTGCTTGATTTCAAAAATTGTATTCTATATTAATCGAATTATCGAATACAATAGAATAGAATAACTAGTTAGACAATAGTAAAGAATTCTTTTTTGATAGGAAATGGATATATCCATATATTTCAGACTTATATTTTTTAAAATAATAAAAATGGCAAAATCTATACCAAAAATTGGTTCACGTAAAAATGGACGTATTGGTTCACGTAAACATCCTCGTAAAATACCAAAGGGACTTATTTATGTTCAAGCTAGTTTCAACAATACCATTGTGACTGTTACAGATGTACGAGGTCGGGTGATTTCTTGGTCCTCTGCCGGTTCGTGTGGATTCAAGGGTACACGAAGGGGGACACCATTTGCCGCTCATACTGCAGCAGCAAATGCTATTCAAACAGTAGTAGATCAAGGCATGCAACGAGCAGAAGTCATAATAAAAGGTCCCGGTCTAGGAAGAGATGGGGCATTAAAAGCTATTCGTAGAAGTGGTATACTATTAAGATCTATACGGGATGTAACCCCTATGCCACATAATGGATGTAGGGCTCCTAAAAAAAGACGTGTGTAAAACTAAAAAGAAACATTAAAGAAAGAGATTTCAAGAGAAAGAAACAATTAAATCAAGAGTTTCATAAAAATATATTACTATGATTCGAGAAAAAGTTAAAGTATTTACTCGTAGACTACAATGGAAGTGTGTTGAATCAAGGGTAGACAGTAAGCGTCTTTATTATGGACGCTTTATTCTGTCTCCACTTATGAAAGGTCAAGCAGATACAATAGGCATTGCAATGCGAAGAATTTTGCTCGGAGAAATAGAGGGAACATGTATCACACGTGCAAAATCTGAGAAAATACCACATGAATATTCTACCATAGTAGGTATTCAAGAATCAATACATGAAATTTTAATGAATTTGAAAGAAATTGTATTGAAAAGTAATCTGTATGGAACTCGGGACGCATCTATTTGTTTCAAAGGTCCTGGATATGTAACTGCTCAAGACATCATTTTACCACCTTCGGTGGAAATCGTTGATAATACACAACATATAGCTAACCTAACAGAACCTATTAATTTGTGTATTGAATTACAAATTGAGAGAAAGCGTGGATATCGTATAAAAACACTAAACAACATTCAAGATGGAAGTTATACTATAGATGCACTATTTATGCCTGTTAGAAATGCAAATCATAGTATTCATTCTTATGTGAATGGTAATGAGAAACAAGAGATACTCTTTCTCGAAATATGGACAAATGGAAGTTTAACTCCTAAGGAAGCACTTTATGAAGCCTCCCGGAATTTGATTGATTTATTTATTCCTTTTTTACATGCAGAAGAAGAAGAAAACTTAAATTTTGAAAACAATCAACACAAAGTTACTTTACCCCTTTTTACTTTTCATGATAGATTGCTTAAGGATAAACTAAGGAAAAATAAAAAAGAAATTGCATTGAAATCCATTTTTATTGACCAATTAGAATTGTCTCCCAGGATCTATAATTGTCTTAAAAAGTCCAATATACATACATTATTTGAACTTTTGAATAAGAGTCAAGAAGACCTTATGAAAATTGAACATTTTCGCGTAGAAGATGTAAAATATATATTAAACATTTTACAAATCGAAAAGCATTTTGCATAAATTTGCAATCCATTGGATTTTTTTTTTCATCATTGATTTTTCTAAAAAAAAAAAAGAAAGGTAAAAATATTAAATTTGAATCTTTAGCACAAATCTATATATTCAGAATAGGTTTCAAATGAAATAGATGTATCTAGGGATTAGTCATTTCGAAAGTGAATTCTCCCTAGATACACAATACACATGTCATGATATCATAGAATAATAATATAAATAATATAACTAATATAATAATAAATACGAAAATGAAAAATTATCATATGATATACTAATATCCTAATATCATAGAATAATAATATAAATAATATAACTAATATAATAATAAATACGAAAATGAAAAATTATCATATGATATACTAATATCCTAATATCATAGAATAATAATATAATAATAAATGAAATAATAAAAATTTCAATAAATAGAAAACTACCTGAAGGAGGTAAACACATTTTTATGATTACTCAATCGTTTATACTGGATCGTTTAGTAGCTTTATTCCTTAAAATATTGAATTCAGCCATTGTGATGGGACTCTATTTTGGATTTCTGACCACATTCTCTATAGGGCCATCTTATCTCTTCCTTATTCGAGCCCGGGTTATGGACGAAGGGACCGAGACGGAAATAGCAGCAACAACCGGGTTTATTACGGGACAGCTCATGATGTTCATATCGATCTATTATGCGCCCTTGCATTTGGCTTTGATTAGACCTCATACAATAACTGTCCTAACTCTACCCTATCTTTTTTTTAATTTCATATACAAAAACGACAAACACTACTATTTGGATTCTGGATACACGTTGGATTCCGGATACAAGAATCCAAATTCAATACGTAAATTTAGTATTTACAAAGTATTCTTTAACAATCTTTTTTTTCAGTTATTAAACCCCTTCCTTTTTCCAAGTTCAATCTTAATAAGATTAATGAACATTTATCTCTTTCGATCCAACAATAAATTTTTATTCTTAACAAGTAGTTTTCTTGGCTGGTTAATTGGTCATATCTTTTTGATGAAATGTATTGGATTGATATTATTAGTTTGGTCAAAGAAAAAAAATTCGATCAAATCTCAGTTAACTATGCGATTTTCTAAGTACATTCTGTTACAATTGCGAAATTATGTGGGTGAAATATTTGTGGTTTTTTCATTTGTTCTCGTTGCCCACTATTTAGGCAGAACACCGGTTCCTTATTTTTATACTGATGAAATCATAGAATACGACGAGAGGGAAGTGCCTAAAATCAATGTTGAAAGTGAAATCGATGATGTTGAAATAGATTCGGAAACGGAAGAAACTAAACAAGAACAAAACGGCTCCATCGAAGACGAAGAAGATCTTCTTTTTTATCTTTTTCCGAAAAACTTTTTCCGAAATTTGGACAACATTGAGCAAGATAATAATCTCTTCGCATTGGAAAAACCTCTTGTAACTACTCTTTTCGATTATAAAAAATGGAATAGGCCATTGCGATATATAAAAAACGATCACTTTGAAAAAGTCGTACGAGATGAAAATTCACAATTTTTTTTTCATACATGTCAAAGTGATGGAAAAGAACGAATATCTTTCACGTATCCACCTGATTTATCTAGTTTTCTGAAAATCATGGAAAAAAAAATGGATCTCTTCACAAGAGATAAAATCTGCTATAATGATAATGAATTGTCTAATTATTGGAGCTCCACTAATAAAGAAAAAACAAAGAAACTAAGCAATGAATTTTTTACAAGGGCAAAAGTTCTAGATAAGAAATATAAGAAAAATAAGAAATTTATTCCTGTGGATGTATTTGAAAACCGAATTAGATTGTCTAATGATAAGAGGAAAAGAAAATATTTAACTAAAAGATATGATCCTTTCGTGAATGGACCTTTTCGTGGACAAAGCTTTTCACCATCAATTCAAAATGAAACTTACACAACAAATTCCATTTTAATAAATAAGATTCATGGTCTCCTTCTTTCTAATAATAGTAATTCTCCAGAATTTGAACAGAAAATAGATCAATTTGATAGAAAATTTTTATTAACTGAAATTGGTTTTTTTGTTAACTTAATCAGTAAATTTTCGGAAAAATCCGTATCAAGTTTTAATTTTGACGGACTTTATTTATTTCCAGAACATGAACAAGTAGAAATATATTCCGAAGAAAAAAAAAGAAAAAAAAAATTCTTATTCGAGGCAATTAGAACTGATCGGAACAACCAAACCATTTTTAATAGAAAGAAATGTAGTGGAATAAACGAAATCAGTAAACAAGTTCCTCGATGGGAATACGACTTAATCGACGAATTGGAGCAATTGACGGAAAGAAGCATGAAAGAGGCTCAGATTCGTTCCCCAATACACGAACCTGTAGTAGTTTTTAGTGGGAATACAGATTCAGTGAATTTTTCTCCTCGTTCTAGAAAGCCTTATGACAGTGAGAGTGAGGCTATTCCTCAACAGGACAAAAAACAGGACAAAAAAAAGGACAAAAAACAGGACATAAATCAAGAATTTTATGTAGTAAATTATTCACGCGAACCAGATTATGCCCGAGAAATAATTAAGGGATCTATGCGTCCTCTTCGAAGGAAGGTAGCGATTACGAAACTTTTTCAAGGAAATGGAAATGTCCATTCCCCCACTTTTTTGGAGGTATACAACCCAATTTTTGGTGAGCTTTTCAATGATATATCCCAATATTTGAAAGAAATGTTCAGGAAACCTGGTACTGACAATTCAGAATTTTTGGAGTTTCAGAAAGAGATGCTACAGAAATACAAAGAGCAAGACAAAGACGAGGCTGAAACAAGACTTAAAAAAATAGAAGAAGACTGGGAAAGTATTCTATATGGTCTAATAATTAGAAGTTTTGTATTACTAACCCAATCTTTTATTAGAAAATATATTCTAGTACCTTCATTGATAATAACTAAAAATATCATTCGTATCCTATTATTTCAAAATCCCGAATGGTCAGAAGATTTTAGGGATTGGGGAAACGAAGTTCATATTTATTGCACCTATCAGGGCATTCCAGTATCCGAGAAAGATTTGCCAAAAAACTGGTTCAACGAGGGTATTCAGATAAGGATCTTAAACCCTTTTGTTCTGAAACCTTGGCACAACTCTAAGGTACAATCTACTGAAAAAAAAAAAGATCCACAGAAAAAAAAGAAAAAAAAGAAAATATCTACTGAAAACAAAAAAAACAAAAACTTATTGTTTTTAACAGGTTATGGAACACTAGTAGAATCGTACCTTGATGAGGGTTTCCCAATAAACGCATTTTCATTTTTGGGTCCCATTTTCAAAAAAATAAGCAAACAATTGAAAAAAGATTTGAAAAAGCGTTTTTTTCTAGTTCTAAAATTTTTAAATGAAAGAAAAAAAGGGTTTCGAACTATGTTAAAAAAAATAGAAAACTGGAACATCAAAAGGATTCTTAAAAGTATTCTAGTTAGGTTCAAAACAATAGATGAAACAATAGATGAAACAATAGAGGAACTGAGTGAAAGCGAAAAAACTTCAACAATCAGTAAGAATAATCCAAAGATTGAGGAGGAATCGCCCGTTAAAATTGAATCTCTTAATTGGACTTCATTCAGAGAAAAAAGGATAAAAGATCTTAATGTTAAAACAAAGACAATCATAAAACAAATAGAAACAATGACAGAAGAAAAAAAAGAGGGGATTCTAACTTCAGAGATCAATTTGAATTCGAACAAAACTACTTATGATGCTAAAAGATTAGAATTACAAAAAAATAGTTTGCAAATCTTCCAAAGAAGAAATGTTCGATTAATACGTAAATCCTATTCTTTTTTCAAAATTTTCATAGAAGGGGTATACATAGATATCCTTTTATGTATCAGTAGTATTGCTAGGATCCATAGACAACGTTTTCTTGATTTTCTTGATTTTCTTGAATCAAGAGACAAAATACTAAATGTAAAAAAATCGATTTACAAAAAAAAAATGGAAGAAACAATTGAAAATCAAAGTATAATTCCATTTATGTCGATTATAGAGAAATCTTCGAATATTACGAATATGAATTCACAGAATTCTTGGGATGTATCTTCTTTGTCACAAGCATATGTATTTTATAAATTATCACAAATCCAAGTTAGTAATCCTTATAAATTTAAGAATAAGAATGAAATAAAGGATTGTTTTTTTAGAATACAAGGAACATATAATTCCAAATTAAGACATAAGAAACGTCCCGATTCGTTAATGAATCAATGGAAAAATTGGTTAAAGGTTCATAATCAATACGATTTACCTGAGAACAGATGGTCGAGATTAGTATCACAAAACTGGAGGAATAGAATCAATGAACATCGTGTGGCTCAAAATAAAGATTTAGTTGAATATGATTCATATGAAAAAATTCAATTAATTCTTTCCAAAAAACAAGAAGGAGACTTATCAGAAATTTTAAAACAAGAAGAAGATTTCTTAGAAATTAAAAAAAAAATGAAAAAACAATATAGATATGATCTTTTCTCCTATCAATATATTCATTTTGCGGGTAAGAAAAAATCCAAGCAAGCAAACAAAAACCAATGTAGAGAAGAATTTTTGGATAGAATAGCCGATATCGATATCTCTCTCCAAAATTATCTAGCAGAATATGATATTCTAGATATGCAAAAAAATCTGGATAGAAAGTATTTCAATTGGATAGGAATGAATGTAAAAAGGAAAAAGACTTCTACTATACCGAATAAGAAATTCCCTACTTCCAGATTTTGGTTCTTTTCAAAATTAAGGAATTTTTATTATGCATATAAGAGGAATCCTTGGATCTTACCAATAAAATTCTTTGTAGAGTTAGGAACTGAAAAATACGTGACTCCAGTAGATGTAGATCTTAAATTTCGCTCATACGATTCTAAAGGATCAGGTTGTAAATACAGGACCAATCTAACGGCAGAACGGGATTTCTTACTATCAAAATATTTTGGTTTTTATTTGGACTGTCATGATTACACCCGAGAACAAGCAGTTGAAAATTTCAACGTAGTTTGTCTCATGATTAGATTGGTTAGAATGAAACAGTTTAAAAAATTTATAATAGGTTCGATTAAAACGCTAGACCTAGATATAGAAATGTTTGTTTCGGTTGATCCACTTACGAAGGATTTTCGTTATACAGAATGTAGGGACACAGAGCACTTGAAGGACAAGCTAACGTTTTTTATTGAACCTATTCGTCTGTCTAGAACAAACCATGAACAATCTCTTCTATATCAAACCATAAGACTACCGTTGATTCATAAGAGTAAGAAGCGAAAAAGTTGGTGGAGTTCGAAAACAAACTCAGAAAAAAGTCGTGTTGATCAAAAGATAACAGAAAATAAAGATAAAAATCTTTATGATTTGTTTGTTCCTGAAAATATTTTGTCCACTAGACGCCGTAGAGAATTGAGAATTCTAACTTGTTTGAATCCTAGGAATAGAAATACTGTGCATAGAAAAACAATAAATGACAATGAGAATAAAATAGAGAATAAAATAAAAAATTTTTCTCAAGTTTTGGCTAAAAATAAAGATCTTGATAGCGAAACAAAAAAACTAATGAATTTTAAATTATTTCTTTGGCCAAATTATCGATTAGAAGATTTAGCTTGTATAAACCGCTATTGGTTTAATACCCATAATGGAAGCCGTTTCAGTCTATTAAGGATACATATGTATCCTAGATTGAAAGATTAATTTAGAATCTACATTAAATTATCTTCTAGTTATCATTATCATAAAATTTTTTGTAACATATCTGATTAATATATATATATATAAATAAATATTTTTATTTATTTATATATATATATATATTTATATATAAATATAATTTAAATAAAAATGCGCACGCGCATTGTGGGATTGATACGAATTCAATGATGTATCCATTAGATAGAAATAAATAAAATAGAAAAATGAATCAAAAAAATCGTCTTCTTTTTTTTTTTTGAAATAGACAAGACAATAGAATTTTTTATTTATTGAATTTATAAATATAGTATTTATTTTTTTATCTATTTGAATTACTTTCCTTAATAATATAATAATATAATTGATTTGAAAAAAAAAAAAGAAATTAAGAATTGTTAAGTAAATTAAGATAATTTTAAATACTAAATTAAAAATTAGTGTCATTACTATTACTGATCAATAAAAATATCTACCAAAAACGAGGGGGAGAGAAAAGCTTTCATTTTATGATAAAAAATTCATTTATACCTGTTATTTCACAAAAAAAAAAAGAAGAAAACCCCGGATCAGTTGAATTTCAAGTATTCAAATTCCAGAATAAGATACTAAGACTTACTTCACATTTGGAATTACACCCAAAAGACTATTTATCTCAAAGGGGTTTACATATAATTCTAGGAAAACGGCAACGACTACTGTCTTATTTGTCAAAGAAAAATAAAATACGTTATAAAAAATTAATAAATCAGTTGGGTATTCGGGATTCACAAATTCGTTAATTTCAAGAATCATTTTCAATTATTCGATTTATTAGATCCTGAATTTTGATGAACTTTTTTTTAACGATTCATGGAAGAATGAATCGAGGAAAAACCTATGAATGTCCCAGCTACAAGAAAAGACCTCATGATAGTCAATATGGGGCCTCAACACCCATCAATGCATGGTGTTCTTCGACTTATTGTTACTCTGGATGGTGAAGATGTTATTGATTGTGAACCAATATTGGGTTATTTACACAGAGGTATGGAAAAAATTGCGGAAAATAGAACAATTATACAATATCTGCCTTATGTAACACGTTGGGATTATTTAGCTACTATGTTCACAGAAGCAATAACCGTAAATGGACCGGAACAATTGGGAAATATTCAAGTACCTAAAAGAGCCAGCTATATACGAGTAATTATGTTGGAATTAAGTCGTATAGCCTCTCATCTACTATGGCTGGGACCTTTTATGGCAGATATTGGTGCACAAACCCCCTTTTTCTATATTTTTAGAGAAAGAGAATTAATATATGATCTATTTGAAGCTGCGACAGGTATGAGAATGATGCATAATTATTTTCGTATTGGAGGAGTAGCGGCTGATCTACCTTATGGTTGGATAGATAAATGTTTTGATTTCTGCAATTATTTTTTAACAAGGGTTATTGAATATCAAAAACTGATTACGCGAAATCCAATTTTTTTAGAACGAGTTGAAGGCGTAGGTGTTGTTGGTAGAGAGGAAGTTATAAATTGGGGGTTATCAGGACCGATGCTTCGGGCTTCCGGAATACAATGGGATCTACGTCAAGTTGATAATTATGAGTGTTACGAGGAATTTGATTGGGAAGTTCAATGGCAAAAAGAAGGAGATTCATTAGCTCGTTATTTAGTTCGAATTGGTGAAATGATGGAATCCATTAAAATTATTCAACAGGCTTTGGAAGGAATTCCAGGTGGGCCATATGAAAATTTAGAAATTCGCTCCTTTGATAGAGAAAAGGAGCCAGAATGGAATGATTTTGAATATCGATTCATTGGTAAAAAATCGTCTCCGACTTTTGAATTGCCGAAACAAGAACTTTATGTGAGAGTTGAGGCCCCCAAGGGGGAATTAGGAATTTATCTAATAGGAGATCAGAATGGTTTTCCTTGGAGATGGAAAATCCGTCCACCTGGTTTTATCAATTTGCAAATTCTTCCTCAATTAGTTAAAAGAATGAAATTGGCTGATATTATGACAATACTAGGTAGCATAGATATCATTATGGGAGAAGTTGATCGTTGAAATGATAATTGATACAACGGAAGTCCAAGATCTAAATTCTTTTTCCGGATTGGAATCTTTCAAAGAGGTCTATGGAATTCTATGGATACTTGTACCTATTTTGATTCTTGTATTGGGAATCACAATAAGTGTACTAGCAATTGTATGGTTAGAAAGAGAAATATCTGCAGGGATACAACAGCGTATTGGACCCGAATACGCTGGTCCTTTTGGAATTCTTCAAGCTCTAGCAGACGGAACAAAACTACTATTCAAAGAGAATCTTATTCCATCTAGGGGAGATACTCGTTTATTCAGTATCGGACCATCCATATCAGTGATATCAATTCTAATAAGTTATTCAGTAATTCCCTTTGGCTATAACTTTGTTTTATCTGATTTCAATATCGGTGTTTTTTTATGGATTGCTATTTCGAGTATTGCTCCCATTGGACTTCTTATGTCAGGATATGGGTCAAATAATAAATATTCCTTTTTGGGTGGTCTACGAGCTGCTGCTCAATCGATTAGTTATGAAATACCATTAACTCTATGTGTCTTATCAATATCTCTACGTGCGATTCGTTGAAACCCAAAAAGCTATTCATTCGATGCTATTGCTATGCTCCTCTCTTTAGAGTACTATATAGGAAAGGAGTCGAATAAATTAAATAGAAACCTTCATTATCTTAATTTGATTTTTCACAATTCCGATTGAAGAACTAAATTAGATAGTTATATGAGTGAAATAAAACAGCTTATATTGAATAAAATTTCAGAATACTCTATTACTTCTAGTTAACAGATAGTATGATGATTTTAAATGGCAGTAAAAATATTGAGTCTCATTTTCTATGTATAAGAATGAAGTCAAATAAAATTATAAAGAGAAGAGGACATTTAACCCAAGATTGGATAATCTTTTTCATCCTGTTTTGAAGCGGGCTCAAAAGACCAACCTTATTGAGTTTTAGTTATCATTTGTATGATCATAGATGTAGTAAATTAAAATGAATAAGGGGTTAATAAAAAAAGGAGTGGATGGTTAGAAACACCAAGATACACAAAGGATTAGTAACACAGATTTTGTAAATTATCCAAAAGACAATTTACGCATAATAGAAAAAGAATACTAAATTGGGGCTTTAAATTGGTAGAAAAAATCAAGCAGTACTCCCCATAACTCCGATCCAGAGTATGCTTCCATCCACGGATTAAATAAATTACTATCAGGAACGAAAAAATCCTTTAAAAATTTTTAAGTCCCTTTTTCATAGCACAAAAAAGAAGAATAGGAACGAAAAAAGAAGAAGAAATCATAAACGAAAAGCAGATCTCTTTTTTGTTTATGATTTCTTATATCCATATTCATGGAGATCAAATTCACATGATAATTAAGAAACGAATGTGTAATTCTTTTTCGTAATTCAAAATGCGGAGGGTTATGGAGAATTCTAAAAGAGTATTTTATTGAAGAATTCAGTTATTACTCAACAAATTCAAATTTTGATTTTTAAGGGATGAGATCAATTCAGAAGTGCCTTATCGTATCTTTTATTAAAATGGCTTTATCTTTCTTATTTAGTTATTTCTAGAACAGACAGAATTGAATTGGTCTAATTCAGAACCGTTCGATAGATTTAAATCTTCTATATCTTATGGATATATCACGAGAGAAATAATCGTCCCGGTCCTTAGATTTACTTAAGGCTTTCCAGGAGCCGTATGAGGTGAAAATCTCATGTACGGTTCTGTAATAGAGATGGGAACAGTAATGTTATCACCGACTAGGATTATCTAACAGTTTAAGTACAGTTGATATAGTTGATGGGCAATCAAAATATGGTTTTTGGGGATGGAATTTGTGGCGTCAACCTATCGGTTTCATTGTTTTTCTAATTTCTTCACTAGCAGAATGTGAAAGATTACCTTTTGATTTACCAGAAGCAGAAGAAGAATTAGTAGCGGGTTATCAAACAGAATATTCGGGTATTCGATTTGGTTTATTTTACGTTGCTTCCTATTTAAACCTTTTCATTTCTTCATTATTTGTAACAGTTCTTTACTTGGGCGGTTCAAATATCTCTATTCCGTACATATTCGTTTCTGAGTTTTTTGAAAAAAATAAAACATATGGAGTTTTTGGAACTACAACGGATCTCTTTATTACATTAGCTAAAACTTATTTTTTCTTATTCGTTTCTATCATAACAAGATGGTCTTTGCCTAGGCTAAGAATGGATCAATTATTAAATCTTGGATGGAAATTTCTTTTACCTATTTCTCTCGGTAATCTATTATTAACAACTTCGTCTCAATTGTTTTCACTGTAAAAGATTTCTTTTCTATATTCATAACTTGTCTCAAATAAGAGAAAGAAATAAAACAAAAATATTCATAGATATTTACGATATGTTCCTTATGGTAACTGGGTTCATGAATTATGGTCAACAAACAGTCCGAGCTGCAAGGTACATTGGTCAAAGTTTCATGATTATCTTATCTCACGCAAATCGTTTACCTGTAACGATTCAATATCCTTATGAAAAATTAATCACATCGGAACGTTTCCGCGGTCGAATCCATTTTGAATTTGATAAATGCATTGCTTGTGAAGTATGTGTTCGTGTATGTCCTATCGATTTACCCGTTGTTGATTGGAAACTGGAAACTAATATTCGAAAGAAACGATTGCTAAATTACAGTATTGATTTCGGAATCTGTATTTTTTGTGGTAACTGTATTGAGTATTGCCCAACAAATTGTTTATCAATGACTGAAGAATATGAACTTTCAACTTATGATCGTCACGAATTGAACTATAATCAAATTGCTTTGGGCCGTTTACCAATGTCAGTAATTGATGATTATACAATTCGAACAATTCAAATAAAAAAAGAGAATTTTTTATAATAGAGAATTTTTTATAATTAAATAAGTTAAAATTATTTTTATTCTTTCTTATAAAATCAAAAAGAAAATCAGAATATTATAGAATATATAAGAATAGAATATATATATAACTCTATAAATAATGTAGAAAGAATATATATATTCTATAGAATAGATAAGAGAATAATCAAAATAAAATATTATCAAAATAGAATATAAAAAAAATGAAAATTAATAATTTATGTTATATCTACTTTTATATTTTTGTTTTAATTTCAAACTACTCTTTAGTATAAAGACTGGAATGACATTGATTATCTAACTGTAACTATATATCAATCAATTCAAACTCCTTAGGATTTTTTTCCTGGTCATATCAATACGGTCATGAAATTTCGATTTCTTTGTCTTTTTTTTACATATAATGGATTTGCCTGAAACGCTACACGATTTTCTTTTAGTCTTTCTGGGATCGGGTATTATATTAGGAAGTCTAGGAGTAGTATTACTTACCAACCCTATTTTTTCTGCTTTTTCGTTGGGACTGGTTCTTGTTTGTATATCCTTATTATATATTTTATCAAACTCCCATTTTGTAGCTGCATCACAGCTACTTATTTACGTGGGAGCTATTAACATTTTAATCATATTTGCTGTGATGTTCATGAATAGTTCCGAATATTACCAAGATTTGAATCTTTGGACTGTTGGGGATGGAATTACTTTGATAGTTTGTACAAGTATTTTTGTTTCACTAATAACTATTATTCCAGATACATCATGGTACGGAATTATTTGGACTACAAGACCAAATCAGATTATTGAGCAAGATTTGATAAGTACTAGTCAACAAATTGGAATTCATTTATCAACCGATTTTTTTCTTCCATTTGAACTAATTTCAATAATTCTTTTAGTTGCTTTGATAGGTGCAATTGTCGTAGCTCGCCAGTAAGAAATCTTTATAGAATTAGTAACATAAATCAAGATTTTTTTTTTTCAATTCTATGTTATGTACAAACTCTTTTTTTTATTGCCGATATATTCTTTTGTTCCAGACTTGTTATATTCTTTAGTCAATTGAATCTGTTGAATTGTTGTTCATATTGAAATGAATCAAAATTAATAAGGAGTTGGTCAATGATGCTCGAACATGTACTTGTTTTGAGTGCCTATTTATTTTCTATTGGTCTCTATGGATTGATCACGAGCCGAAATATGGTTAGAGCCCTTATGTGTCTTGAACTTATACTGAATGCAGTTAATATAAATCTCGTAACTTTTTCTGATTTTTTTGATAATCGCCAATTAAAAGGAAATATTTTTTCCATTTTTGTTATAGCTATTGCAGCCGCTGAAGCAGCTATCGGACTGGCTATTGTTTCCGCAATTGCTCGTAACAGAAAATCAACCCGTATCAATCAATCGAATTTGTTGAATAAATAGCATTAATTAATCATAATTAATAAAAAAAATTCAATTCAAATAGTGAGTGTAATATTTATCAATTCAAATTAATATGTATTCTACACAACTTATGATCATGTTTGCATTGCCTAAATCATAAAAAATCAAAGTATCCTGGTCCTCTTCTATTCCTTCTTCTAAATTGATCTAGACATTTTTTTTGATTAACAATATTATAACAAATCATTGATTCATCTGGTATATAAATATATGATTCATTTACGAGTTTACTAGATCGATAATTTTCATTTTTTATGTTCAAAAATTACTATAGATACAATGTCACATTCAGTAAAGATTTATGATACATGTATAGGATGTACTCAATGTGTCCGAGCTTGTCCCACAGATGTATTAGAAATGATACCTTGGGATGGATGTAAAGCTAAGCAAATAGCTTCTGCCCCAAGAACAGAGGACTGTGTTGGTTGTAAGAGGTGTGAGTCCGCTTGTCCGACGGATTTCTTAAGTGTTCGAGTTTATTTAGGGCCTGAAACAACTCGAAGTATGGGTCTAGCTTATTGATACGTTTCAAAAAACACCACACGAATACGTTTTTTTTTACTGGCAAAAACCCGTGCTCAAAAAAATACAAAATATTTTTTTGAGCACGGGCTTTTCTGGCCCAAGTGTATCTTATTTTTATGACGAATTTTTTTCCTTGGTTAACAATAGTTGTAGTTTTCCCAATAGCCGCAGGTTCCTTAATTTTCTTATTCCCTCATAGGGGAAATAAGGTAATTAGGTGGTATAGCATTTGTATATGCTTAATCGATCTCCTTCTAACAACCTATGCATTTTGTTATCATTTCCAATTGGATGATCCACTAATTCAACTGAGGGAGAATTATAAATGGATCAATTTTTTTGATTTTTACTGGAGATTGGGAATAGATGGACTCTCTATAGGACCTATTTTACTGACGGGATTTATAACTACTTTAGCCACTTTAGCGGCTCAGCCGGTTACTCGAGAATACCAATTATTCTATTTCCTGATGTTAGCAATGTATAGCGGTCAAATCGGACCATTTTCTTCTCGAGACATTTTACTTTTTTTCATCATGTGGGAATTGGAATTAATTCCGGTTTATCTACTTTTAGCCATGTGGGGGGGAAAGAAACGTTTGTATTCAGCTACAAAGTTTATTTTGTACACTGCAGGAGGTTCTGTTTTTTTATTAATGGGAATTCTGGGTATCGGTTTATATGGTTCTAATGAACCAACATTAAATTTTGAAACATTAACTAATCAATCGTATCCCGTGGCGCTAGAAATAATATTATATACGGCATTTCTTATTGCTTTTGCTGTCAAATCGCCGATTATACCCTTACATACATGGTTACCAGATACCCACGGAGAGGCACATTACAGCACTTGTATGCTTTTAGCCGGAATCTTATTAAAAATGGGAGCATATGGGTTGGTTCGAATTAATATTGAATTATTTTCCCACGCTCATTCAATATTTTGCCCCTGGTTAATGATATTAGGTTCTATTCAAATAATCTATGCCGCTTCAACATCTTTTGGTCAACGTAATTTAAAAAAAAGAATAGCCTATTCTTCGGTATCTCATATGGGTTTCATAATTCTAGGAATTGGTTCTATAAGTGAGACTGGGCTCAACGGGGCCATTTTACAAATAATATCTCATGGATTTATTGGCGCTGCGCTTTTTTTCTTGGCAGGAACTAGTTATGATAGACTACGTCTTCTTTATCTTGACGAAATGGGCGGAATGGCTATCCCAATGCCAAAAATATTTACTATTTTCACTATCTTATCGATGGCTTCTCTTGCATTGCCGGGCATGAGCGGTTTTGTTGCCGAATTGATAGTTTTTTTTGGAATAATTACTAGTCAAAAATATCTTTTCATGATGAAAATACTAATTACTTTTCTAACCGCAATTGGAATGATATTAACTCCTATTTATTTATTATCTATCTTACGGCAGATGTTCTATGGATACAAGTTTTTTAATACACCAAACTCTTATTTTTTTGATTCTGGGCCGAGAGAATTATTTATTTCGATTTCTATCCTTATACCCGTAATAGGTATTGGTATTTATCCGGATTTCATTTTTTCATTCTCGGTTGACAAGGTTGAAGCTATTCTAGCTAATTTTTGATAGAGCATTTTCATGAATAAATGAATCAAAAAGAGAAAAAAACCTTATGAAAAAGAATATTTTTCTGTTAGATTCACTTAACAAAATGGAAATTCTAATCCAATATGTTTGTTGTTTGTGAGAACCCCTTGAATCATTACATTACTTGATTGAAAGGGTTCTCCACGATTTATGGAAAGTCTATATTTATATGCTTTCCATATTTTTATTTCTCAGGTTCTTTACTCATTGAAATTTAATTAGATGTAAATGAACCATAACTATGTAGTCCTATTCCTAATAGATTGATCCCCAAATAACATATCCAAATTATAAGAAATCCTATAGAGGCCACTATTGAAGAATTTACACCTTCAAATTTTTTATTTTTTCTAGTATGTAAATAAATCGCGAATATAGTCCAAGTAATAAAGGCCCAAGTTTCCTTTGGATCCCAATTCCAATAGGACCCCCATGCCTCGTTAGCCCATACTGCCCCTGAAAGAATACCTATCGTTAAAAACAGAAAACCCAGACTAATAATATGATAACCCCAACGATCCAATTGTTGAATAAATTGAGACCTATAATAATTTCGAGAAGAAGAAAAAGATGTTTTTCGTAAAACATTGTTTCTTTCATTCATATTCATGTATTTTATTTCGACAAAATCAACGGATTTATTTAAAAAATCCAAATTCTTGCTTTTACCAAGAATTTGGATGGCTTCTTGAAACGTAATGACTAAAATAGCCACTGATAATAATGATCCACATAAAAGAGCTGCATAGCCCAATATCATCATACTTACGTGCATCATTAGCCAATGGGATTGTAGAGCGGGTACTAATATTCCAGATTGATGCATTTTGGTTAAAAGACCCGAAGTCGCAAAGCCTTGGGTAAAAATAACACTTGGTGCGATTATTGTACTTAAAAGGTTTTTCTCCTTTTTAAAACACGGAACCATATGAAAAATGGAAAAACCCCATGAAAGAAAGATTAGTGATTCATATAAATCACTAAATGGTAAATGGCCCGAAAAAAACCAACGAGTAATTAACAATCCCGTTACACAGAAAAAAGTTATTATCATGGCTTTTTTGGACAAATCATATAATCCTACGATTTCATTGACTAATAAGGTTATCAAATGAATTGAAATAACAATTGATATGACAGAAAACGATATATGAGTTAATATATGCTCTAAAGTTGAAAATATCATATATATATAATGAAAATAAATATCTATAATGAAAATAAAAAAGGTATGAATACTAGGAATAGAAATAGGGAATTGAATTCATTATAGGACTTCTTCTTTTCAAATTTTAAAAATATAGGATAGGATGCCATGCCGCTACTCGGACTCGAACCGAGATGCTCTAGCACTGCTTCCTAAGAGCAGCGTGTCTACCAATTTCACCATAGCGGCTTACTCGAAATCATAATAACCAACTCTTTAGTCAATCGTCGAGATTGAAAGAATCGCTTAAAGTGCACTATTTATTTAGTACATTTCTTTAACTAAACATTTAGGATAAATTGATAATAATAAGTAAATTTAAAATTTGGATTTATTCGAATATCAAAAATATGAAAAAAGAATAATAGAAATTCATATAGAAATAAAAATGTTCTATTATTCTTTTTTTTTTTCATTTCCAGTCTTCGTTTTCAAATTTAACACTACATTCAAAAAAATGAAAAAATTAGATTCTATATATTTAGAATCTATTAGATATATATCTAATAGATTCTAAATATATGTTCCATATTCTATACTAGTATTAGTATAAAATGAGTATTAAAGAATACTCTTTGAATCGAGCTAATTTAGATTATTCCAATCCAACATTTTTATTTTCTTAGAAAAAAAAAAAAAAAACCTTTTCATTTACCTGTTATTTTCTTAGAAAAAAACCTTTTGGTTTATCTGTTTTTTTCTTAAGAGAAAAACTTTTTGATTTATCTGTAAAAATGGATTCAGATAATGAAAGGGCTTTCAATGCTGTCCAATATCCCTTTTTTTTCCAAAAATTTTTACGAATATTTTTTTTTGATATAGAAGTGCGCTTTTTTGGAACTGCCATACAATTAGGATCGTTTTTTTATTACTATAGTTCGATGTGAAAGACATTTGTTCTGTAAATGAAAACGAATTATTCTGTAATTAGCCGTATGTCTTATTTATCTTAATTCCCTCTTTCTTTTTTTTCTATCTAAAGGAAAAACATTGAATATTATAAACCTTTTCCAAATATTTCATAGATAATAGATATCTATCTATGGATCTCTTTTTATTCTAATGTAAAAGAATCAATTAGTTCAAAAAGAAACGAATGTTTCTCGATAATAAAAAAAAGTATTATTTTATATTGTTTTTATAATTTATATCAAAATAAACAAATGTTCTTCGTTTTGGTGTAATGATTTATCCCCACCCTCACTCTCACTCTATAGATCAAAATTTTGATTTTATTTATTATTATTTAATTTCATTATTTATATTATTTATTAATAGTCATTTTTCTTAATATATAGAAAAATGACTAACATAGTTATTTATATTACTTATAATTAATATTACTTAAAATATTATTACTTAAAATATTAAGATTTTTTTCACTAGGAATTTGGTTATTGGCCGATTTTGACTTTGTACTTTCCAATATTGGAACGATTGTGCAAAGATTCAGAACAATTAAGAATATAAAATTCGATTTATTTATCCACTTTTTATTAACCGAACCCCTTTACAAAAGAGATAAAACAAATGAATAAGAAACAAAATTCATCAAGAATCTAAATATTTTTTATTCTTTATTTTTTTTGTATGGAATATATACATCAATATTCATGGATCATACCTTTCATCCCACTTCCAGTTCCTATTTTAATAGGGGTAGGACTTCTACTTTTTCCTACGGCAACAAAAAATATTCGCCGTATGTGGGCTTTTCCTAGTATTTTATTGTTAATGATAGTTATGATTTTTTCGATCGATCTATCTATTCATCAAATCGAGAATAGTTCTATCTATCAATATGTATGGTCTTGGACTATAAATAATGATCTTTCTTTAGAGTTTGGCTACTTGATTGATTCACTTACTTCTATAATGTCAATATTAATCACTACTGTTGGGATTCTGGTTCTAATTTATAGTGATAGTTACATGTCTCATGATCAAGGCTATTTGAGATTTTTTACTTATCTGAGTTTTTTTAATACTTCAATGTTAGGGTTAGTTACTAGTTCAAATTTGATACAAGTTTATATTTTTTGGGAATTGGTTGGAATGTGTTCTTATCTATTAATAGGTTTTTGGTTCACACGTCCTATTGCGGCAAATGCTTGTCAAAAAGCGTTTGTAACTAATCGTGTGGGGGATTTTGGTTTATTATTAGGAATTTTAGGTTTTTATTGGATAACGGGTAGTTTGGAATTTCGGGATTTATTTCAAATATTCAACAACTTAATTTATAAGAATGAGGTGAATCTTTTTTTTGTTACTTTGTGCGCCCTCTTGTTATTTTTCGGATCAGTTGCGAAATCTGCCCAATTCCCTCTTCATGTATGGTTACCAGATGCTATGGAAGGTCCTACTCCTATTTCCGCTCTTATCCATGCTGCTAC